GTTGTGAATTCAAATGTGGCAGATAGATAAGGACATATATCTGCAAGGCCCGATCAATAGTTCAAGTCACACACTCCCATAATCCATTTTATCTTCGGAAAATTCACTTCAACTATGAGTGTCAAAAAAATAAGACATTTTTGTAGAGTTGAAGAGAAATATCCCAATACATGTCTTATTTTTTTTTTCAATAATCCATATTTGTAGCAATGAAATACTAGTGTTCCTACCCCAAGTGATAGATGATTGATTACACGATGGTATATATTCTTTATAAAGGACCAGAAATACCTTGCTTACGTATCATTGGGAAGTGCATTAACATAAATACGGCGGTAAGAAGAGGTAATACAAAAGTGTGTAAACTATAAAAACGAGTCAAAGTGGATTGTCCTACACTAGCACTTCCGCGTAATAACTCTACCAGAGGCGAGCCTATTACAGGAATAGCGTCTGGTACGCCTGTTACAATTTTTACTGCCCAATAACCAATTTGGTCCCGAGGTAAGGAATAACCAGTTACACCAAAAGATGCGGTCAATACACCCAAAACCACACCTGTAACCCAAGTCAATTCACGAGGTTTTTTAAAGCCGCCGGTGAGATACACGCGAAATACGTGCAGGATCATCATTAGGACCATCATACTTGCCGACCATCGATGAACTGATCGGATTAACCAACCAAAATTAGCTTCAGTCATTATATATTGAACAGAAGCAAAGGCCTCCGTAACGGTCGGACGATAATAAAAAGTCATAGCAAACCCGGTAGCTACTTGTACCAAAAAACAAGTAAGCGTAATTCCCCCTAGACAATAAAATATGTTGACGTGAGGAGGAACATATTTACTAGTTATATCATCGGCAATTGCCTGAATCTCAAGACGTTCTTCGAACCAATCATAGATTTTATTGAGATAGGTAAATCAAGGGGACCCCCCCGGAGAACCGTATATGAAAATTTCATCTCGTACGGCTCAAACAGAAACACCCAAATACTAGTTCTAACGGATGTGTGTAATATAAAGTTTGAAATTTATTAATTCTATGATTTATGATTCAATTTTTTTTTGAAGATACTAAAGAATAAAAATCCGAAAGCTCTTCTTTGTGGTTATAATGCCAAAAAATCAAGTCGGCTCATTCGTCTATATATTGATCGTTATAGGCCTCTTGAATCTTCTATTTACCTATTTTCTTTGGTGTTATTTATGTGTAATGCGGCTTTACTGCTGTTTTCTTTATTATTGATAGGAATTCTCTTGTTAAGACCCTATGAATTGATTAAAACCTCAGATTCATACTAAAACCACGATGATTCAATAAAACCCTTTCAAACTAAGTCTAAGTCCCAAAATTCCCTGAGTAAGAACCATTGGATCATCACTTATTCAATGAATAGATATAATGACTAAAAATCCAAACCAAAGAAACCTTTGTTTTGTCCTTTGATCAAAATAAGCATAAACGAAAGTTTGAAAGAATCAAAATATTTCTATTTATAACTTCTAACTCTTTGAAAAAATTTTTTGAAGTCCGGACACGAGGTCTGACTATTAAGTATGAATCATAGTTCTAATAGTAATCTATTTCATATATTCCGTGCTCCAGATACTAGAATGAATATCCGACGAAGTAAAACCATCTCTATCAAGATGACAGACCCATTCTCTGTACTATCCATAGGATCATTTATACCAAGTCACACACTCATATTCCGGAAATACAGAAACAAAGAAATTCCACGGTCAAACTACCAAAATAGAATGGGATAAAAATCAGAAACCTAAACGCTTCACTTTGTATTGAAAAAGCCAGTTAATGGTTCTTGTGAATCTAATTCATTGAAATTCCATCCAGTAAAATGGAAGAATTATAAATCTCCAAAATAATAGATAGGAATATCGCGAATAGAGCCATTGCGAGACCCATCAAAGGAGTAGTTCCCCACCCAGGAGCTACTTTACCATATTCTGAATTCAATGGTTTCAATAAACTCCCCGCATTAGTTCGTTTTGGGCGGCCAGATCTAGAACTACCTTCAACGGTTTGTGTAGCCATAATATTTTATATTCAGTAAGATCTGTTGACTTTGTATACCATTCCGTTGTAAATAAATGATCTTATCATAGATCCATTGTGGTCTTAAAACTTTATAATGTCTTAAAACTATATAATCATGGAAACAGCAACCCTAGTTGCCATCTTTTTATCTGGTTTACTTGTAAGTTTTACTGGGTACGCCTTATATACTGCTTTTGGGCAACCCTCTCAACAACTAAGAGATCCATTCGAGGAACACGGGGACTAGTTGAAGTACGGATCCTCCCAATATTGGGAGGATCCGTACTTCAATTGAGATAATGACAAATCATTTCACCTTTTTAGTTGGAACTTTAGGCGGATCTCGAAAAAAGATAGCGAAAAAAATTATTCCTAGAGTTGAGACTAAAAGGAATGTATAAACCAATGCTTCCATAGATTCGATCGTGGTTTAC